TAAGTATGATTTTTTAGTAGCATTTCAATTCACTAACTTAAGTATCCTATATTTAGGATACCAAAAAATCGCATAAAAAAGGTAATACCTTTATTTATACAATACCTTATAAATTTTTCTAGAATATCTTAGAAATTTTTTTGAGAAATTTTATCACCTTTGGTCCCGAAAGGTAGATATTTGGATTTCTCGATATTTTATTTGAGAAAATAGAACCCCGGACCCAGTAAGAAATCAATTCGCAACGATAGCTCGGAGGGAGCTCATTAATTTGCGAATCCCCCTCTTCTTCCCACTCGGATTCCGAAAATGGGAGTGAATACGATGGGTCCAACTCCTCTGATGGATAAGGATCATCGATTGACTATTTGAAGTACTGCATCTCAAACCACTTTTAATCCCAAGGTTTGAGGAAGTACAATGGGTCAAACTCCTCTGATGGATAAGGATCATCGATTGATCATTTGAAGTATCTCACTTCCTTTTTTATACTTCGTAGTAAAGCCAGAACACAATATCCAGAAATAGTATTATTTTTTTCATACGATTTAATGAAATTCGCAATGCGGGAATGAACCCTATTGCAACGACGTCTTAAAAATATATTGGAATGTAGCTCGGACTCTTGATACAAGATAGAGTCCTTATATTTATATTTATTTATACGATCATCATCGTCATCGGAATCATAGCATAGTACTCATCAGAATCATAGTCCTCATCATCTGAGGAATCAGATGATGATCCTTCATCCGACGAGTTGTTCTCCCGACTTAACTTTACTCTGAAATTCTTCATAAATTGTGAAAATTTTTATTTGTATGGCCAACCATTGGCGGTATATTGGTTGAAGCCATAGATCAACAACATCAGTAATCTTTTTTGAAAAATGAAAAGTACCATTTACTTTGCTCCTTTTTTATTTTTATCAAAAAATTTCTAATTATATACGAGAAAATCAATTCTTTTTAAGAAAATTTGTCAAATAGTGATTTTCTTATTTTATTTTAGCAAAAAAAGCAAATTTTTCAAATCAAAAAAGTAATAGTTCTTATTTTAGAATAACAAATTTTAGCAAAAAAAGCAAATTAATAGGAAATATATAGATACATGATATAATCTACACACTCAAATTAGATTAGGTTTGATTCATAGATATTCTTTCCATTATTTTAGAAACTTTATGAGTCGTATGTTTGTTACAATAGCGACAAAATTTTCTCAATTCTAATAAATTGGGTGTATTGAAACGATTCGTTTGAGTAATATATCTAGAAATACCCATTGATTTTTTATTGACACTTCTTCGAACAAACCTAGTAACTCTTAAAAGAACTCTGATTATTACACGACAACTAGTACATTCTGTAAAAGCTCTGACTCTTACATCTTTATTGTCAGTCATGAACCTCCTTTATATCTTTTTCTTTAAGTTCTATTCTCTAGAAGAGGTGGAATAGAATAAAGAATCTCTAGAAGAGGTGGAATCCTTTATATCTTTTGATTGGTTTACTTTATATCTTTTTATTGGTTTAACTTTCCTATTTTCGGTTTTTGAATCGAAAAAGAAAAAAAAATCAATAAGAATTCTTAACAAGTTATTACATTTCAAAAGATTTTTTTGAAATTCTTTATCTAGTTAATTACATATGTATTTTTTTAAGTTAAGTATAAGTAATAAAAAATAGAATCAAAATGAAGGAATACAATTTCTTTCTAACTATCTAGTTTTATTCTAAACCCTCATAACTTACTTATTTCAGTCTCTTTTTTTCGACTATGATTTCGTATAGCTTACGCTAGACTTAGGTTTTGATTCAGATATCATTTGATTATTTCATTTATACTACTTATTACATTTTCATTTATACTACTTATTACATTTCAAAAGATTTTTTTGAAATTATCTAGTTAATAGCTAAAAAGCCTTCTTCCTTATTAATAATATCCATTATTCTAGAACAGAATTTGATAAAAGAAGCTTTTTTGCAATAGAAACAAAGATGGGGAAAGAGTTACCTCTTGCTAAGGCAAAGCCTTTATTTAATGAAATTCTTTATTCTTTCATTAAGAACTAATCCAATCTCCCCAAGTAGGATTCGAACCTACGACCAATCAGTTAACAGCCGACCGCTCTACCACTGAGCTACTGAGGAACAACGGCAGATTCTACCTCTTAGAGTTCAACTTTTGTTCTCAACCCATAAACAATATAAGTCCCAAGCTTCCTTCGTAACTCCCGGAACTTCGTCGTAGTGTCCCCCTTCCATGTCTCATTTCATATATGGAAGATAGTATTCTCATATCATCAATATTTTTCTATTATACTAGAATATATATGCAAGATGATATTTGCATATAATCAATATATGACTCTCTCGAATATATATGTCAAACATCTTTTTTTTTTGAATCCATTCTGTCTTACTCTATCAAAAAAGCCTTCCAATCTATGTATCAAATAGAAGAAAAAGGAATGAAGACAAGAAATCATGGATTTTCCCCTTTCCTTATTCAAGTAAATCAAAGATATGCATTTTTTCGTTGAAACTAGAAGGCCAAACGGCTGTAGATTCGGGGTTTTCACTTATAGCTGAGCATCAGGGAAAGGTCCTTTATACTGATAGTCAAAAGATCCTTTTTTCAAGGAATGGGAATACTGAAAGTATTCCTTTAGTTAAGTATCAAGATTCCAACAAAAAAACTTTGATCCATCAAAAACCCCGGGTTCAGGGAGGTAAATGCGTTAAAAAAGGTCAAATTTTGGCGGACGGTGCCGCTACAGTTGATGGGGAACTCGCTTTAGGAAAAAACATATTAGTAGCTTATATGCCATGGGAGGGTTATAATTCTGAAGATGCAGTACTAATTAGTGAACGTCTGATATATGAAGATATTTTTACTTCTTTTTCTATTCGGAGATATGAAATTAAGACTTATATGACAAATCAATTGGTTTGATACGAATAATGGAAGTCGTTTCAGTATGTTAAGGATACATATGTATCCACAATCTAGATAGAATTCGAAAATAGTCTATTTCCTATACCAATATAGGAATAAAGAAATTCGCAGAATTCTTAAAGACTTTTTTCCTTAATTTCTTTATAAATAGATACAAATATACCTTTTTTTTGTATTGTAAAGGGGTATCCAATCTTTGAATTTTTTTCTTTCTTTTTTCGAATATTTGAGTTATAGCCCTTTTTTTTTTGGAAACTCTGTTGCAGACTTTTGATTTCATCATAGCTATGCTACAGAATTTGAAAAATCTTATTCATTCTTACTGGTATGTATTTTCAATTTTAAGGGATTATATCCCGATAACATGATAGTTTTTAGAAACTCAGACCGGAGGTGCAGAATGCGAACTATCCAAGAACTCGAACTAGATGCGAATAAAGCAAAAAACCTAGTTCGATTGGAAATAAAATAAAAAGCCTTTTATAGGAATTTACTGATTTGAATAATTCAGAACTTCAGCATCTCTACCAAGAGATTCATGAGGCAAGACGTTCTACCTATGAACCTGACACATTACCTTATGATGGCGTTATTGCGTTTATGTATTATATTCTAGAAAAATGTGATGAGAATTTCTTTGAATCTATTTCTGATCAAGAGAGATCTCTTATAAGAAAAACATCACATAGGACTATTCCAAACTATTCGTATTTGGTATATCTAAAAGGTGAAATAAAAGAAAAAATAAGAAGATTGGTCAAAGGACAAAATATACCACCATTGCAGAAAGGAAAAAATGTACCAGCTCAGTCTTTTTTTTCTTTTCTAGAAAAGGTTCTTGGGGACGAAATGTTCTTCAAGCCCAAGAAATAATTCTAAGATTTCTGAACCAAAAACTCCAGGTCCTAAAACTGAATAGAAAAGTTTTGGTCATGGTCCTGAAACCAAACAAAGAATTCTAAGATTTCTGAATTCTTAATATTCTTAATTATTAAGAAAATTTTTGTTAATAATTTTCTTATTGGCCAACATAAGCATAATATTGATCCAATTTTTTTTCTCACTGTTACTAAAAAGAGTGAAATGAATCCCCTTAATAAAAATAAAGGGGATTATTCTTGAAAATTATTAGTAGTTAATTTTCAGGTTTCCTTATTTGTCTTATTTTTATGTCGAAAATCCATATATGGACATAGATGGAGTTCACTAAAATCTCATGTGATTTATCAAACAGAATAGAAATTCCACTAGATTGATCTATAGATAGGGATCGTCGATAAATAATGATCAACTAAAGGTATTTTTTTCGATAAAAAGCTACTAAGCTTCAAAATTATTTGGAATGGAAATATGAGGATATCACAATGCTTAATCACATAGAATTGTACAACTTTTACAGTTACAGATTTATCACTAATGCTAACAAAAAATAAATAAGTCCTGTCTTTGTGGGAAAGACCTATTAACGGCCACGGACCTATTAATGGTCAAGATCCTTTTGATTTTAAAGAGTCACTGGAATCAGACTCGTTTAATGAAAAAGAGGATGTTCATTCTGATTCAGAATCAGAAAAGGATATTGATCAAAAGGATATTGATTCTGATTCAGAATCAGAAAAGGAGGAAAAGGATATTGATTCTGATTCAGAATCAGAAAAGGAGGAATCAGATGATAAGGACTATGATTCTGATGAGTCCTATGATTCCGCTGACAAGGACTTTATCTTGTATCAAGAGTTGGAAGAGTTTTTTTAAGAAATCATTTTATTTTAGTCCTCTTCTTCACCAGATTGAGCGGTTCATATAATACCATGAAGAAACTAAAACTCTTAATAGGTGTTCTCAATTTACTAGAAGAAATAAACAAGGGTGTTAAGTATTTCAAACCGTCAATCGACGATCCATCAGAGGAGTTGGACCCATCGTATTCACTCCCATTTTCGGAATCCGAGTGGGAAGAAGAGGGGGATTCGCAAATTAATGAGCTCCCTCCGAGCTATCGTTGCGAATTGATTTCTTACTGGATCCGGGGTTCTATTTTCTCAAATAAAATATCGAGAAATCCAAATATCTACCTTTCGGGACCAAAGGTGATAAAATTTCTCCGGAAAATTTGATTTGTCACATAATCAAATCCTTCATTTGATTTGGATAGAATAAAAAAGTAGTATATGAATCAATCCAAATTTTTGTGTGTACTAGATTCAAATAACTGGCATAATTCTGATTTTTTGATTTTTCCTGATCGGAAAAATCATCCATGAAAAAGAAAGAAAAAAGATAGAAAAATTTTGTTATTTATGATCAAAAATTCATTCACTCCTATTATTCCACAAGAAGAAAATAAGGGTTCTGTTGAATTTCAAGTATTCAGTTTCACCAATAAGATACAGAGACTTACTTCCCATTTAGAATTGCACAAAAAAGATTTTTTATCGGAAAGGGGTCTACGAAAAATTCTGGGAAAACGTCAACGGTTGCTGACTTATTTGTCAAAGAAAAATCGAGTACGTTATAATAAATTAATTGATCAGTTGAATATTCGAGAGCCACAAACTCGTTAATTTCATCGTTTGAATTTTTTTTTAGTAGTATTCGATTTTTCATTTTGATGAGCCTCACTTTGAGGAATTCATGGAATAATGAATTCAGGAAGAAAAGATATGACTGTACCGGTTACAAGAAAAGATCTCATGATAGTCAATATGGGTCCTCACCACCCATCAATGCATGGTGTTCTTCGACTGATCCTTACTCTCGATGGTGAAGATGTTATTGATTGTGAACCCATATTGGGCTATTTACACAGAGGAATGGAAAAAATAGCGGAAAACCGAACAATTATACAATATCTACCTTATGTAACACGGTGGGATTATTTAGCTACTATGTTCACAGAGGCAATAACGGTAAATGCACCAGAAAAATTGGAAAATGTTCAAGTACCTCAAAGAGCTAGCTATATCCGAGTTATTATGCTGGAATTGAGCCGTATAGCTTCTCATTTGTTATGGCTTGGACCTTTTATGGCAGATATCGGTGCACAGACTCCTTTCTTCTATATTTTCAGAGAGAGAGAATTGATATACAATCTATTCGAAGCCGCCACAGGTATGCGAATGATGCATAATTATTTCCGCATCGGGGGGGTAGCTGCTGATCTACCTTATGGATGGATAGAGAAATGTTTCGATTTCTGCGATTATTTCTTAACAGTTTTTGTTGAATATCAAAAACTGATTACACGGAATCCCATTTTTTTGGAACGAGTGGAAGGAGTGGGCATTATTGGTGGAGAAGAAGCAGTAAATTGGGGTTTATCCGGTCCAATGTTACGAGCTTCTGGAATCCAATGGGATCTTCGTAAAGTTGATAATTATGAGTGTTACAATGAATTCGATTGGGAAATCCAATGGCAAAAAGAAGGAGATTCATTAGCTCGTTATTTAGTACGAATCGGTGAAATGAGGGAATCCATAAAAATAATTCAACAGGCTCTAGAGGGAATTCCTGGAGGACCCTATGAGAGTTTAGAAGTCCGACGCTTTGATAGAGCAAAGAATTCCGAATGGAATGATTTTGCATATAGATTTATAAGTAAAAAACCTTCACCCAATTTTGAATTGTCGAAACAAGAACTTTATGTGAGAGTGGAAGCCCCAAAAGGGGAATTAGGGATTTATTTGATAGGAGATAATAGTGTTTTCCCCTGGAGATGGAAAATTCGTCCACCCGGTTTTATCAATTTGCAAATTCTTCCTCAGCTAGTTAAAAGAATGAAATTGGCTGATATCATGACGATATTAGGTAGTATAGATATCATTATGGGAGAAGTTGATCGTTGAAATGATAATTGATACGACAGAAGTACAAACTATCAATTCTTTCTCTACATCGGGATTTTTCAAAGAAGTCTATGGACTGATATGGATTGTACCTATTTTGACCCTGCTATTGGGAATCATAATAGGAGTACTAGTAATTGTTTGGTTAGAAAGAGAAATATCTGCAGCGATCCAACAGCGTATTGGGCCTGAATATGCTGGTCCGTTGGGAATTCTTCAAGCTATAGCAGATGGGACTAAATTACTTTTGAAAGAGGATCTCCTCCCATCTCGAGGAGATATTCGTCTGTTTAGTGTCGGACCGTCTATAGCAGTTATATCAGTTCTACTAAGCTATTTAGTAATTCCTTTTGAGTATCGTCTTGTTTTAGCTGATCTCGGTATAGGTGTTTTTTTATGGATCGCCATTTCAAGTATTGCTCCTATTGGTCTTCTTATGTCAGGATATGGATCGAATAATAAATATTCCTTTTCAGGTGGTCTACGAGCTGCTGCTCAATCTATTAGTTATGAAATACCATTAACTCTATGTGTATTATCAATATCTCTACGTGTGATTCGTTGGAATATGAACTTTTACCTCTTTTTCTTCTAAAAATCAAAGAACAAAAAGAGGTTCAATGTATTGAATAGATATTCTCATTTTTTTATTCAGCATTCGGGTTGATGAGTTAAACCAGATAGTTATATGAGTGAAACAAAACAGCTTATCAATTTGTAGTAAGAATAAAAAATCTCATTCCCTATGTACAAGAATCAAGTTGAAGTAAACATAAGTAGCGTAAACTGTTTACCCCAAGATTCCGATTTTTTGATTAGTCATCATATCTTGAAGCGGGTGCAAACAAAAGATCAACTGTATGGAGTTTCTACTACTTTCTTTTATTTATTACTATACCGGCGATCAATCAAAAGTCAGTGGACAGTTAGGAACACCAAGGTACACAAAAGATTAGTAATCGAGATAATGTAAGGTATCAAAAAAGAGGTTTTTCCACATAAAACGAATCATAATAAGGACTTGAAATTGGTAGAAATGATCAAGTAGTACTTCCTTACGATTCCGATCTAGAGTATGCTCCTATTCACTGATTAAAGAAATGACTATCAAGAACGAATTAATCCTTTATTTTTTTTTGAAGTACCCTCCCCTGAGACAGAAGAAGAGGAAAAAAGAAATGGAATGCCATATATGGTATGAATAATAAAAAAAATCTTTCTTTATTCTTTCTTCCATATTCATACATATACAATTCTTATCATGATTCATGAACTAATGCCTAATTCTTTATATTTATTGATATAACGAGTATTTTATTGAAAGATTCAGTTATTACCGAACAAAGAGAGATTCTCATTATAAAGGATAAGATCAATTCGGAAGCAACTTTTTGATTATTCTAGCAGACAGAATTCCATTGGTCTAATTTGGGACTCTCCGATCTATCTTTATTCTGTCTACCCCCAAAGAAAGATGCCGATAATACCGAACTAGTCCTTACATTTTTTGTGGCCATAGAGGAGCCGTATGAAGCTGAGGTTTCATGTACGGTTTTGAAATAGCGATGAAAACAGTCATGTTTTTTTCGACTATGATTATCTAACAGTTCAAGTACAGTTGATATAGTTGAAGCACAGTCCAAATATGGTTTTTGGGGGTGGAATCTGTGGCGTCAGCCTATAGGCTTTCTAGTTTTTCTAATTTCTTCTCTAGCCGAATGTGAGAGATTGCCTTTTGATTTACCAGAAGCAGAGGAGGAATTAGTAGCAGGTTATCAAACCGAATATTCGGGTATCAAATATGCTCTCTTTTATCTTGCTTCTTACCTAAATCTATTAGTTTCTTCATTATTTGTCACAATTCTTTACTTAGGTGGGTGGAATTTCTCTATTCCGTACATATCCATTCCTGAACTTTTTAAAATAAAGAAAATGGCTGGAATTTTTGGAATGACAATTGGTATCTTTATTACATTAACTAAGGCTTATTTGTTTCTCTTCATTTCTATCACAACAAGATGGACTTTACCTAGGATGAGAATAGACCAGTTATTAAATCTTGGATGGAAATTTCTTTTACCTATTTCTCTAGGTAATCTTTTATTAACAACTTCTTCTCAACTTGTCTCACTATAAATAACAGAATACGATAACAAGATTCTCGATTCATAATATCTCTCAAACAAGAGAAAGAAACTTCCATTTTCTCATTGATATTTACAATATGTTCCCTATGGTAACTGGGTTCATGAATTATGGTCAACAAACAATACGAGCTGCAAGGTACATTGGTCAAGGTTTCATAATTACCTTATCCCACACAAATCGTTTACCTGTCACTATTCAATATCCTTATGAAAAATCGATCATGTCAGAGCGTTTCCGGGGTCGAATCCACTTTGAATTTGATAAATGTATTGCTTGTGAAGTATGTGTTCGTGTATGCCCGATAGATCTACCCCTTGTTGATTGGAGATTGGAAAGAGATATTAAAAAGAAACAATTGCTAAATTATAGTATTGATTTCGGGGTTTGTATATTTTGTGGTAATTGTGTCGAGTATTGTCCAACAAACTGTTTATCAATGACTGAAGAATATGAACTTTCTACTTATGATCGTCATGAATTGAATTATAATCAAATTGCTTTGGGTCGGTTACCAATCTCAATAATTGGAGATTACACAATTCAAACTGTTATGAATTCGACTCAATTCCAAATAGATAAAGAGAATTCCTTTGATTCAAGAACGATTACTAATTACTAAGATTTTTTTTGGTTAGTCAGTAACTACAAAGAAAACTCAAAACTATTGATTGTCGAAAATCACTCTTTGATTGAAACTGACAATCTGTTTTTCGTGATGGGATGATTTCGAAATATACAATTTGAACCACTATTCAAACTAGTCTTTTTTCGGATAAAAATTCTATTTACATTAATCCATATTTCCTTTTCATTCTATGACAAATTTATCATAAACTATATTTTATACAAGAAGAAAATAGGGTAATCCCTTTTCCTTTCCTGGACCTTTTAGTATGGTCATGATATATTTCAATTTCTTTGTTTTTTTTTACATAATGGATTTACCTCGACCAATACATGATATTCTTGTGGTATTTCTGGGATCAGTTCTTGTATTAGGGGGTCTAGGGGTAGTATTACTTACCAATCCAATTTATTCTGCCTTTTCGTTGGGATTTGTTCTTATTTCGATATCTTTATTCTATATTTCATTGAACTCCTATTTTGTAGCTGCCGCACAGCTCCTTATTTATGTCGGAGCCATAAATGTATTGATCTTATTTGCTGTAATGTTCATGAATGCTTCACAATTTTCCAAAGATTCCTATCTTTGGACCATTGGAGATGGGGTTACTTCAATGGTTTGTACAACTATTCTTTTTTCACTAATGACTACTATCCTAGATACATCATGGTACGGGATTCTTTGGACTACAAGATCAAACCAAATTATAGAACAGGACCTCATAAATAACGTTCAACAAATTGGGATTCATTTAGCAACAGATTTTTTTCTTCCCTTTGAACTCATTTCTATAATTCTTTTAGTTTCCTTGATAGGAGCAATTACTATGGCTCGACAATAAGAAATACTTAGATTAGAATGATTCCAAATTCTAAGAATTGATAATTCTAAATAAAAAAAATCCAAATTTTTTGTCCCTTTTTACCTCAAATAATAAATAATCGTAAATCTAAATACTAAATAATAATAATTAGAATTAAAAAAAATATATATATTTATTTTATCAAAATTGAAAAATTAATTAAGGAGTTAATAAATCATGTTTGAACATACGCTTTTTTTCAGTGTTTATTTATTCTCTATTGGTCTCTACGGATTAATAACAAGTCGAAATATGGTTAGGGCACTTATGTGCATTGAACTTATACTTAATTCTGTTAATATAAATCTTGTAACTTTTTCTAACATGGTTGATAATCGACAATTAAAAGGAGATATTTTATCCATTTTTGTTATAGCTATTGCAGCTGCTGAAGCGGCTATCGGATTAGCCATTGTTTCATCGATTTATCGTAACAGAAAATCAACTAGTATCAATCAATCAAATTTCTTAAATAATTAATTATTTTTTTTATATCATAGAGATAAATCATCAAAAAGAAACTTAACTTAATTTCAGTACTTTATTCTATATTCTATTCATTTTTTTTTTGTTGAATTTTTGAATTGAATATATTATATTCTTAGTGAAATATGAAAAACCAATTCGTGAAAAATTCGTATTTAGTACGTATAATTTTAATTAATCTAGTAATTATTGTTGAGATCAAATTCTTAATCTTTTGGCCTTTTTTTTAATTTAAGTACCATTCCATTATATATAAAATAATAATTTTTTTATTTATTATATTTAATATATTAAATTAAATAAAATTTTATTGTTCAATTTTTAATAAACCACTGCTTCATCTGGTGTCTAAAATATAATTGACTTCTTTACTACTTTAACCAGATCGAAAATTTTTAATTTCCAAAATTTTAATTTAGAAATTCAATGTCACATTCAGTAAAAATTTACGATACCTGTATAGGGTGTACTCAATGTGTGCGAGCTTGTCCTACGGATGTATTGGAAATGATATCTTGGGATGGATGTAAAGCCAAACAAATTGCTTCCGCACCAAGAACGGAAGATTGTGTAGGTTGTAAAAGATGTGAATCTGCCTGCCCGACAGATTTTTTAAGTGTCCGTGTTTATCTAGGGCCTGAAACAACTCGTAGCATGGCTCTAGCTTATTGATACGTTAGAAAAAGTTCCATCTGAATCTTTTGATTCCTATTTACCGAAAAAACCCGTACTCGATTAAAGCTTTAATTTCGAGCACGGGTTTCTCTGGTCAAAACGTATCTCGTTCTTATCATTCATGAATTATTTTCCTTGGTTAACAATACTTGTTTTTTTTCCTATATTCGCAGGTTGTTTTATTTTCTTTTTTCCTCATAAAGGAAACAAGATATATCGATGGTATACTCTATATATATGTTTGTTAGAACTTATTCTAACAGCTTATGTATTTTTTTATTATTTCCAATTTGATGTTAAATTAATTCAACTTAATGAAAATTTCAAATGGATAGATGTTTTTGATTTCCACTGGAGATTGGGAGTCGATGGGCTTTCCATACAACCTATTTTACTGACAGGTTTTATTACTACTTTAGCCTGTTTAGCAGCTTGGCCAATTACTCGAAATTGCCAATTGTTTTATTTTCTATTATTAGCAATGTATAGCGCTCAAATGGGATTATTTTTATCTCAAAACCTTTTACTTTTCTTTATTATGTGGGAATTAGAATTAATTCCCGTTTACTTACTTTTATCCATGTGGGGGGGTAAAAAACGTCTTTATTCGGCTACTAAATTCATTTTATACACAGCAGCAGGATCTGTCTTTTTATTAACTGGAGTTCTGGGTATGGGTTTGTACGCTTCTAATAAACCAGTACTAGATTTTGAAAAATTAATTAATCAATCATATCCTGTTGTATTAGAAATAACATTTTATATTGGGTTTCTTATTGCATATGCTATCAAATTGCCTATTATACCCCTGCATACATGGTTACCAGATACCCACGGCGAAGCACATTATAGTACATGTATGCTCTTAGCTGGAATTTTATTAAAAATGGGAGCATATGGATTAATTCGGATTAATATGGAATTATTACCCCATGCTCATTCTATATTTTCTCCTTGGTTAATAATAATAGGAACGATACAAATTATTTATGGAGCTTCAACTTCTTTTGGTCAACGCAATTTAAAAAAAAGAATAGCATATTCTTCTATATCTCATATGGGTTTCATAGCTATAGGAATTGGTTCTATAACCGACATAGGACTAAATGGAGCTATTTTACAAATACTTTCTCATGGATTTATTGGTGCTGCCTTTTTTTTCTTGGTAGGGACGAGTTGTGATAGAATTCGTCTTGTTTATCTTGAAGAAATGGGAGGAATATCTATATTAATGCCAAAAATATTTGCTTTGTTCAGTAGTTTCTCTATGGCTTCTTTTGCATTACCAGGACTGAGCGGTTTTATTGCAGAATTTGTAGTATTTCTGGGATTTATTACTAGTCAAAAATATCTTTTAATACCAAAAATAATAATTACTTTCGTAATGGCTATTGGAGTAATATTAACTCCAATTTATTTGTTATCTATATTACGTCAGATGTTTTACGGTTACAAATTATTTCATGTTTCAAACTCGAATTTTTTTGATTCGGATTCTGGATCACGAGAACTCTTCCTTTCAATCTGTCTTTTTTTACCAATAATAGGAATTGGTATTTATCCTGATTTTGTTTTCTCATTATCAATTGAGAGAGTACAAACTATCTTATCTAATTATTATAATGGATAATGTTTTATCTTTTTTTAAGAAGAAAATGTTTCTATAATAAAATAAAATTTTTCTAATTAAATGAATTAGGTAAAAGATTTTTTCATTTTATTTCATAATGAACGAAATTTTAATCAGATATATGTTGAGTTTTTGAAAATTAAAAAAAATTATCAAAAACTCAAAAAAAAGTTTTCATTAGATTGGAAAAAACAATCTTTTTTTCTTATATTTTTTCTTATATATCTAAAATATATAAATTCAAAATTCAGATCTGAGATTTTTTGAGTTTCGACAATTTTTTTATTATGTAAGCCCACTTAGCTCAGAGGTTAGAGCATCGCATTTGTAATGCGATGGTCATCGGTTCAACTCCGATAGTGGGCTTTTTTTCCTTTTTTATAGAGAATCTATAATTGAAAATCTTTTGCTAAAAAAAGAATAGTGAAGAAATCTTTTTGATCTTTTTTTTTTTTGAATCGAAACAAAAATCTCTATTTTTAAACTAATTTTGGTTTAAATTTAATTAAATTTAATATTTAATATTAAACCTAGAACTTTTTCAAAATTTCAATAATCTAAATTTTCAATAATCTAAATGTAGAATATTAGACTATTGAAAATCTTTTCATTTTTATTTTTGATTTTGATTGGTGTTTCTTTTTATGAATTCTTTTTAAGAATTTGCTTTTTTTTATTATAAAAAAACAATAAAACCAAAATTATTATTTTTTTGATTAGAAAAAATTGCTTTTTTTATATTTGATAAAAAAATTGCAATTTTCTTAAAAATTTGCTTAGTTTGCAAAAAGGACCTTCATAAAGTCGCTATGCTATATGTATTAGAAATACATCACTAAGAAAGAAATATACATCACTAAGAAAGAAATAAAAAGAGACGAATTAATAACTTAAAAAACTAAATCAGAAAAGATTCGAATTCTTCTTTTACATATATTATATTGGCTATTAAATTTGAATAGTAAAGGATTTAATTATGATTGAAAGATTGAAAAACCTTTTTCAAATGGTTCAAAGATGAGTAAATGGTTTTATTTTTATTACAAAAGAAAGAGAATACTATTTTTATCTTATTCTTGCTCTGCTATGAATAATCTATATAGCAATGAAATACTTAGAGACTCCCAAGAAATTAGACCCATTCTTTTTACTTCTATTTTTGAATGACAAAAACGACGAAGATGATGATAATTCAGATTTGAAAGAGCTACAGCTACCTTTAAGGTCAACCTCTCATTCTCAATTCCTTTATTACAAGATAAAGGAATTTTTAAAATCGAGTTATTTAGTTAAAAATACAAAAAAAATCATTTTGTGACTTTACTTTAAAAGATTTTTTACAAAAAATTTTCAATATTGTATTGTACTAATAAAGTTTTCTACCGATTTTAATATAGATAATATTAATTACCTGTACGGTTTTTTGATATGATATTCTTTATTTAGGATACCGAAAAATTCTTTTTTATGGGATACTAATACTAAAAAATTTTTTGGTATCCTAAATATATATAGGATACTTAAGTTGGTGAATTTAAAAAAAAAATAAACCATTTTTTTCATTTCAGTTGAAAAAGATTCAGAGGAAAAGAATTTTTAAATGTTATATGTTCTTCCATTAAAGCATATAAACTTTTTTTTTTAAGTAAAGATATATATTTTCTAATATATTAATAAATTCAACTATATATAAATTTAAATGAACCGTAGCTATGTAAACCTATTCCTAACAGATTGATACCAAAATAACATATCCAAATAATAAGAAATCCAATAGAAGCTATAAATGCAGAATTTATACCTTTCCAATTTTGGTGTATTCTAATATGTAAATAAATTGCAAATATTGTCCAAGTTATAAATGCCCAAGTTTCTTTGGGATCCCAATTCCAATAGGATCCCCAAGCTTCATTAGCCCATACTGCTCCACAAAGAATACCTAAAGTTAAAATGATAAATCCAAAAGTAATAACACGATAACTCCAATAATCCAAACGCTCAAATAATTCATATTTGTAATAATTTGTAAATAAAGGGAACGAGCTTTTTTTCAAAAGATTTATCTTTTCTTTCCAATAATGAATTTGACCATTTGGAACGGAACGACGTAATTTCTCAATCACAAAAGAATCAATCTTTTTTTGACATGTAAGAATTAAAAGAGCAACTGATAATAAAGACCCGCATAAAAGAGCTGCATAACTCAACAACATCATACTTACATGCATTATTAACCACTGAGATTGCAGTGCAGGTACTAATATTGTGGATTTATTAATTTCTGCTGAGAGACAGAAACCTGATGTCGCAAAAGCTTGAGTAAAAATAGTACTTGGTGTAATTATTGTATTTAACTCATAATTTTGGTTCCGAGTCTTTGGAAGCATATGAATAACGCAGAGACTACATGAAAGAAAGATTAAAGACTCATATAAATTACTTAATGGAAAGTGCCCTGAATAAATCCAACGAAAAATTAAAAATGCCATTGTAGAGAAAAAAGTAAAAATCATCCCTTTCTCTAAGGAATTACGTAACTCAAGAATATTACCAAATAATAAGATAATCAAGTTAATTATAATAACTATTGAAGTAATTGAAAAAGAAATATGATTTAATATATATTCTACAGTTAGAAATATCATAAAAGAATTTTATCTACAGAATTTTGAATTTATAATTTCAAAATAAATTATAACATATATATAGTCATGCCGCCACTCGGACTCGAACCGAGATACACTAGGCACTGCTTCCTAAGAGCAGCGTGTCTACCAATTTCACCATGGCGGCTTTTTTTAAATAATAAGCCAATTCATGTTTAATCGTCAAGATTTAAAAATTTTATTTGAAATAATAAATTTTAGAATCGATAAAGAGAAAAGATTTTTTTTCATTTTATTTTGACATCCTCAATGGCAAAATCTTGCTTTTTTTATAAAACTTACTATTTTTTTCTCATTTATCTTATTTTCTGTATCAATAATGATAGGAAGAAAAATCATTTTTTTTAATTTAATATTTACAAAAATTACAAAAAACAAAAAGAATTTAGTCTTTTTTATTTTTTAATATTCTAGTAGAATAAAAAAAAAATAAATGCAAAGTTTTTATCATTTATCTTTTTTTATTTTTTAATGTTAAAATTAACAGTAAATTAACAGTAAATTATAAATCTTTTTTTAATTTTTAAAAAATTTTTAAAAAATATATATAAGATAGGAAATATTTAATATATATAAGATAGGAAATATTTAATATATATAAGATAGGAAATATTTAATATATATAAGATAGGAAATATTTAATATATATAAGATAGGAAATATTTAAATCTCAAATTTAAATTAAGTTCCATTAAACTTTTCACAATAGAAGAAAATCTTTTCTTCTATTGTGAAAAGTTAATTAAAATTAATAAGTAAATTGTTACTTAATTAAGTAATTGAAATCCTAAGATATAGATATTATTTTTAGAATTAAAAATTCTATAAATTATATATAATTTATAGTTCTAATTAAAGTCTAATCTTAACTAAAATTTAACTAACTAAATTAATAAAAATTAATCTCTTAAAAATAAGAATTAAATTAATGTAAAATTAATTATTTATTTTAAAGCTAGTTTTTTATTAGCATTTTAAACTATCTATAGCATTTTAATCTATATTTATTAAAGGAATACTTTATTGTAGAAATACATAAAAACCAAAAACTCTTTTATTTGGTTTTTGTTTCAAAAAACTTTTTGAATTTCCAATAGAAAGTGATTTTGCTAAAGAAGAGGCTTTTACTGCAATTAAATATCCTTTTTTTCTCCAGATATTTTTACGAATACGTTTTTTTGAAATAGAAGTACGTTTTTTTGGAACAGCCATTGAAAGTTTTTTTTATTTTATTTTTTTATGTGAAATACATTTTTTTCAAAAAAAAAAGAATTATATTATATATTTTATTTATATTTAATTAATTTAGCATACCAAATAATCTTACAAAAAAGAAACTTATTCTTGCTACTAATCTATTGATGTAATTTCAATTTGCGTCAGACTTTTTATTTTAATAATTGAAATAAAGTATCTTTACAAATGAAGGATTTGATTTGGATAGAAATTGATTTCTATACAATACCTCAAAAATTTGAGAAATTTCATAACCTTTGGTCCCGAAAGGGAAATATTTGGATTTCTCGATATTTTGTTTGAAAAAATAAAACCCCGGACCCAGTAAGAAATTAATTCACAATTAGGTTATTATTTTATGACATTTATCCCACAAGCCTTTTAATTCAATCAAGAATAAAAACAATTTAGATTGAAGATCATCGCCTTATCTTATACGGGGAGGTAGAAGGATTCGAACTTTCTATTGTATTCTATTATAATTAGAAAAGAATTTTTGAACATAACGAGACAAAACCCGTTCCGTGCTTTTTTTTCTTATAGAAAAACATATATCCTATCAAAATTGAATATATAATTCAATAGAAAAGAAAATCTTTTCAAATAAGATTTTTTTTGATGAGTCTTTTTCCATTTTTTATGTTTTATAGTCTATTGTGTGTCTTTCTTATCTTAATTAAATTATTCTTGCTTTTTCTTTCTTATATTTTGAAATTCAGTGCAATTAAGGATTTTTAAATGACTGAAATTCTATAGGTCAGTTACACACATATCCAAATAATATTTATATTATTTATTTTTTCTAATAGAAATTAGAAATATCTAATACTAATAGGAAAAAATTCTTAGATATTTTTTTTTGATCTGACTTTACAAACAAAATGTATTTGCTAATATTATTAGATATTTAGATGAAAGACAAAGAGGAATAAAATAATAGAAAAAACAAAGGAGAATCTTATTAACTTAATTATAATATATATATATATTATATAAAAAAGACTTTTAAATTCTTTAGAAAACAGAAAACTTTAGTTTAGTTATATATTATTCTAAATTTCTAATATATAAATTATGAATTATAAGATATTTAATTAATTTTTAATATATAAATTATTAATTATAAGATATTTAATTACGTATTTAACTACAGAGAACCTTTCCTTCTATATTTCTATGTAATACATGTTTTTAATATATATAAATAAATAATATGTGTTTCAATAAATATTTCATTTATAAACATAATAAAATTTTATGTTCTAAAATTCTTGAATATCTGTAGAATATGTGAATTAAAAAAAAAGGAAGATTAATAAAAACAATGATACAAAAGATAAAAAAAAGAATAAATAAAATGAGACTCTACCATTTCCTATAAATCTAACCCCTTCTCCTATAAAAAAACTTGTAACACCTATTCCATTTGGAATACCATCAATTATATGTTTATCAAAAAATTCAGTGAATTTACTTAATCTTCTTATACCCAATATAAAAACATTATTATATAGAATATCTATGTAACCACGATTATATGACCAATTATATATTGCATTTTGTATTTGGTCTAGGAAATCTCTTTTAACACCTTTTTTGAAAAATAAATTAATAAGAAATAAATTCGGAAAAAAGGAATTTATAGATCCATAAAAAATGAATGCTATGGATAATCCAAAAGTTGCTATACTTACTGAAAAAATTACATTTTGCAAGAACTCATAAAAAATTACATATTGATTTGAACTTTCGATGAAAGAATTTTTTGATAAAGTTAACCATCTTGATAATAAATCAAGATCTAGTCCGCTTCCATCAAAGTGAATTCCTATTAAACCAATGAACACAGTAAAAACTATTAATAGGAGAAGAGGTATTAACATAGTATTGTCTGATTCATGAGGAAATAAAGAAGTATATTTATTTGCTTCAAAAATATTGAAGCAGTATATTTTATTTCTTAGACTATTCTTTTTTTCTTTTGAAAAAAAGGAGACTTTGTTATTTATTTTTGATAAAGGCAAACTTCTATTGGTATTTGATTTGTTACATGTGCTTTTACCCCATAAAGATATTGAATAAAAGAAATTTGTTTTAGTACTACTATAAGCTTGAAAATTAATACGTAAATATCCATCAAAAGTAAGTAAGTATACTCGAAACATATAAAATGCTGTTAATCCTGCAGTGAAATAAGCTATTATCCCATAAATTGGAGAATGTAACCAACTATTACTAAGAATCTCATCTTTAGACCAGAAACAAGCAAGGGGTGGAATACCACAAAGAGAGAGTGTACCCAATAAAAAAGCAGTTTTTGTAATTGGGATATAGTTATTTAAACCACCCATAAAAACCATATTTTGATTTTTATCCGGTGAATATCCAACAACAGGTTCCATTGAATGAATAATGGATCCAGATCCTAAAAATAATAAAGCCTTAGAGTAAGCGTGGGTTATCAAATGAAATAAAGCAGCTCGAAACGAGCCTATACCTAAAGCCATTATAATATAACCCAATTGAGACATTGTAGAATAGGCTAAGCTTCTTTTAATGTCTTTTTGAGCAAGAGCCAAAGTAGCTCCTAAAAATAAAGTTATTAAACCTATTGAAGAAATTATATCCATTATATAAGGTGTTATTAAGAAAAGAGGAAACAGTCGAGCTACAAGAAAAACTCCCGCTGCTACCATGGTAGCGGCGTGTATAAGAGCAGAAATAGGAGTAGGTCCTTCCATGGCATCAGGTAACCATATGTGAAGAGGAAATTGTGCGGATTTAGCAATCGCACCAAGAAATAATAAAAAGGTACATAAAGTAGTAAATAAAGAATTCACTTCATTTTTTTGGATAAAATTATTGGTTATTTCAAATAAATCTCGAAATTCGAAACTACCTATTATCCAATAAAAACCTAAAATTCCTAATAATAAACCAAAATCACCTATACGATTAGTTATAAAGGCTTTTTGGCAGGCATTTGCAGCGAGCGGTCGTGTAAACCAAAATCCTATTAACAAATAGGAAAATATTCCTACTATTTCCCAAAAAACATAAATTTGTATCAAATTTGAACTTGTAACTAGTCCCAACATAGAAGCATTGAAAAAATTCAAATAAGCAAAAAATCTCAAATATCCTTGATCATGAGACATATAACTATCGCTGTAAATAAGAACTGTGATTCCAACAGTAGTAATGAGTATTAACATAATTGAGGTCAGTGGATCAATCAAATATCCGAATTCTAAGGAAAAATCCTTATTAATCGTCCAAGACCATAGGTATTGATAAATAAAATTCCCATTTATTTGTTGAATAGAAAGATTTAAAGAAAATATCAGAGTTATGATTAAAAAGAAAATACTTGGAAAAGCCCCTATGCGACGAATACTTTTCGTTGCTTTGGAAATAAGTAGAAGTCCAATACCTATTATTATTGGAACTATAAGTGAAAGAAAGGGTATTATCCATGCATATTGATATATAAGTTCCATAAGATATTAAGAAGTTTAATTGTTAATTGATATTTTTTCCTTTCCTGAAAATTTGATTCACTAATTCTTATCTTTAATAAAATAGAATATATTAAATATTCAAAATTCAAGAATACTGTAAAGAATAAATAAGAAATAAGACAATACGATTTTAAGTCAAATATAAAAATTAAAAAATTCTGTACTTTTTTTTATCAAAATTGTAAAAAATTATTGAGAAAATATTATTTCGATTGAAATAAATAGGAATAGGATAGATAAAGATATTTTGATTTCCTCAAAAAATGAATTTTACCTTTTTTTACTTAAAAATTTAATCAATTAACAAATAAGGAAAAATCAATTAACAAAACAAATAAGGAAAAAATAGGTAAAAAGGGACAAAAAATTTGGATTTTTTTTATTTAGAATTATCAATTCTTAGAATTTGGAATCATTCTAATCTAAGTATTTCTTATTGTCGAGCCATAGTAATTGCTCCTATCAAGGAAACTAAAAGAATTATAGAAATGAGTTCAAAGGGAAGAAAAAAATCTGTTGCTAAATGAATCCCAATTTGTTGAACGTTATTTATGAGGTCCTGTTCTATAATTTGGTTTGATCTTGTAGTCCAAAGAATCCCGTACCATGATGTATCTAGGATAGTAGTCATTAGTGAAAAAAGAATAGTTGTACAAACCATTGAAGTAACCCCATCTCCAATGGTCCAAAGATAGGAATCTTTGGAAAATTGTGAAGCATTCATGAACATTACAGCAAATAAGATCAATACATTTATGGCTCCGACATAAATAAGGAGCTGTGCGGCAGCTACAAAATAGGAGTTCAATGAAATATAGAATAAAGATATCGAAATAAGAACAAATCCCAACGAAAAGGCAGAATAAATTGGATTGGTAAGTAATACTACCCCTAGACCCCCTAATACAAGAACTGATCCCAGAAATACCACAAGAATATCATGTATTGGTCGAGGTAAATCCATTATGTAAAAAAAAACAAAGAAATTGAAATATATCATGACCATACTAAAAGGTCCAGGAAAGGAAAAGGGATTACCCTATTTTCTTCTTGTATAAAATATAGTTTATGATAAATTTGTCATAGAATGAAAAGGAAATATGGATTAATGTAAATAGAATTTTTATCCGAAAAAAGACTAGTTTGAATAGTGGTTCAAATTGTATATTTCGAAATCATCCCATCACGAAAAACAGATTGTCAGTTTCAATCAAAGAGTGATTTTCGACAATCAATAGTTTTGAGTTTTCTTTGTAGTTACTGACTAACCAAAAAAAATCTTAGTAATTAGTAATCGTTCTTGAATCAAAGGAATTCTCTTTATCTATTTGGAATTGAGTCGAATTCATAACAGTTTGAATTGTGTAATCTCCAATTATTGAGATTGGTAACCGACCCAAAGCAATTTGATTATAATTCAATTCATGACGATCATAAGTAGAAAGTTCATATTCTTCAGTCATTGATAAACAGTTTGTTGGACAATACTCGACACAATTACCACAAAATATACAAACCCCGAAATCAATACTATAATTTAGCAATTGTTTCTTTTTAATATCTCTTTCCAATCTCCAATCAACAAGGGGTAGATCTATCGGGCATACACGAACACATACTTCACAAGCAATACATTTATCAAATTCAAAGTGGATTCGACCCCGGAAACGCTCTGACATGATCGATTTTTCATAAGGATATTGAATAGTGACAGGTAAACGATTTGTGTGGGATAAGGTAATTATGAAACCTTGACCAATGTACCTTGCAGCTCGTATTGTTTGTTGACCATAATTCATGAACCCAGTTACCATAGGGAACATATTGTAAATATCAATGAGAAAATGGAAGTTTCTTTCTCTTGTTTGAGAGATATTATGAATCGAGAATCTTGTTATCGTATTCTGTTATTTATAGTGAGACAAGTTGAGAAGAAGTTGTTAATAAAAGATTACCTAGAGAAATAGGTAAAAGAAATTTCCATCCAAGATTTAATAACTGGTCTATTCTCATCCTAGGTAAAGTCCATCTTGTTGTGATAGAAATGAAGAGAAACAAATAAGCCTTAGTTAATGTAATAAAGATACCAATTGTCATTCCAAAAATTCCAGCCATTTTCTTTATTTTAAAAAGTTCAGGAATGGATATGTACGGAATAGAGAAATTCCACCCACCTAAGTAAAGAATTGTGACAAATAATGAAGAAACTAATAGATTTAGGTAAGAAGCAAGATAAAAGAGAGCATATTTGATACCCGAATATTCGGTTTGATAACCTGCTACTAATTCCTCCTCTGCTTCTGGTAAATCAAAAGGCAATCTCTCACATTCGGCTAGAGAAGAAATTAGAAAAACTAGAAAGCCTATAGGCTGACGCCACAGATTCCACCCCCAAAAACCATATTTGGACTGTGCTTCAACTATATCAACTGTACTTGAACTGTTAGATAATCATAGTCGAAAAAAACATGACTGTTTTCATCGCTATTTCAAAACCGTACATGAAACCTCAGCTTCATACGGCTCCTCTATGGCCACAAAAAATGTAAGGACTAGTTCGGTATTATCGGCATCTTTCTTTGGGGGTAGACAGAATAAAGATAGATCGGAGAGTCCCAAATTAGACCAATGGAATTCTGTCTGCTAGAATAATCAAAAAGTTGCTTCCGAATTGATCTTATCCTTTATAATGAGAATCTCTCTTTGTTCGGTAATAACTGAATCTTTCAATAAAATACTCGTTATATCAATAAATATAAAGAATTAGGCATTAGTTCATGAATCATGATAAGAATTGTATATGTATGAATATGGAAGAAAGAATAAAGAAAGATTTTTTTTATTATTCATACCATATATGGCATTCCATTTCTTTTTTCCTCTTCTTCTGTCTCAGGGGAGGGTACTTCAAAAAAAAATAAAGGATTAATTCGTTCTTGATAGTCATTTCTTTAATCAGTGAATAGGAGCATACTCTAGATCGGAATCGTAAGGAAGTACTACTTGATCATTTCTACCAATTTCAAGTCCTTATTATGATTCGTTTTATGTGGAAAAACCTCTTTTTTGATACCTTACATTATCTCGATTACTAATCTTTTGTGTACCTTGGTGTTCCTAACTGTCCACTGACTTTTGATTGATCGCCGGTATAGTAATAAATAAAAGAAAGTAGTAGAAACTCCATACAGTTGATCTTTTGTTTGCACCCGCTTCAAGATATGATGACTAATCAAAAAATCGGAATCTTGGGGTAAACAGTTTACGCTACTTATGTTTACTTCAACTTGATTCTTGTACATAGGGAATGAGATTTTTTATTCTTACTACAAATTGATAAGCTGTTTTGTTTCACTCATATAACTATCTGGTTTAACTCATCAACCCGAATGCTGAATAAAAAAATGAGAATATCTATTCAATACATTGAACCTCTTTTTGTTCTTTGATTTTTAGAAGAAAAAGAGGTAAAAGTTCATATTCCAACGAATCACACGTAGAGATATTGATAATACACATAGAGTTAATGGTATTTCATAACTAATAGATTGAGCAGCAGCTCGTAGACCACCTGAAAAGGAATATTTATTATTCGATCCATATCCTGACATAAGAAGACCAATAGGAGCAATACTTGAAATGGCGATCCATAAAAAAACACCTATACCGAGATCAGCTAAAACAAGACGATACTCAAAAGGAATTACTAAATAGCTTAGTAGAACTGATATAACTGCTATAGACGGTCCGACACTAAACAGACGAATATCTCCTCGAGATGGGAGGAGATCCTCTTTCAAAAGTAATTTAGTCCCATCTGCTATAGCTTGAAGAATTCCCAACGGACCAGCATATTCAGGCCCAATACGCTGTTGGATCGCTGCAGATATTTCTCTTTCTAACCAAACAATTACTAGTACTCCTATTATGATTCCCAATAGCAGGGTCAAAATAGGTACAATCCATATCAGTCCATAGACTTCTTTGAAAAATCCCGATGTAGAGAAAGAATTGATAGTTTGTACTTCTGTCGTATCAATTATCATTTCAACGATCAACTTCTCCCATAATGATATCTATACTACCTAATATCGTCATGATATCAGCCAATTTCATTCTTTTAACTAGCTGAGGAAGAATTTGCAAATTGATAAAACCGGGTGGACGAATTTTCCATCTCCAGGGGAAAACACTATTATCTCCTATCAAATAAATCCCTAATTCCCCTTTTGGGGCTTCCACTCTCACATAAAGTTCTTGTTTCGACAATTCAAAATTGGGTGAAGGTTTTTTACTTATAAATCTATATGCAAAATCATTCCATTCGGAATTCTTTGCTCTATCAAAGCGTCGGACTTCTAAACTCTCATAGGGTCCTCCAGGAATTCCCTCTAGAGCCTGTTGAATTATTTTTATGGATTCCCTCATTTCACCGATTCGTACTAAATAACGAGCTAATGAATCTCCTTCTTTTTGCCATTGGATTTCCCAATCGAATTCATTGTAACACTCATAATTATCAACTTTACGAAGATCCCATTGGATTCCAGAAGCTCGTAACATTGGACCGGATAAACCCCAATTTACTGCTTCTTCTCCACCAATAATGCCCACTCCTTCCACTCGTTCCAAAAAAATGGGATTCCGTGTAATCAGTTTTTGATATTCAACAAAAACTGTTAAGAAATAATCGCAGAAATCGAAACATTTCTCTATCCATCCATAAGGTAGATCAGCAGCTACCCCCCCGATGCGGAAATAATTATGCATCATTCGCATACCTGTGGCGGCTTCGAATAGATTGTATATCAATTCTCTCTCTCTGAAAATATAGAAGAAAGGAGTCTGTGCACCGATATCTGCCATAAAAGGTCCAAGCCATAACAAATGAGAAGCTATACGGCTCAATTCCAGCATAATAACTCGGATATAGCTAGCTCTTTGAGGTACTTGAACATTTTCCAATTTTTCTGGTGCATTTACCGTTATTGCCTCTGTGAACATAGTAGCTAAATAATCCCACCGTGTTACATAAGGTAGATATTGTATAATTGTTCGGTTTTCCGCTATTTTTTCCATTCCTCTGTGTAAATAGCCCAATATGGGTTCACAATCAATAACATCTTCACCATCGAGAGTAAGGATCAGTCGAAGAACACCATGCATTGATGGGTGGTGAGGACCCATATTGACTATCATGAGATCTTTTCTTGTAACCGGTACAGTCATATCTTTTCTTCCTGAATTCATTATTCCATGAATTCCTCAAAGTGAGGCTCATCAAAATGAAAAATCGAATACTACTAAAAAAAAATTCAAACGATGAAATTAACGAGTTTGTGGCTCTCGAATATTCAACTGATCAATTAATTTATTATAACGTACTCGATTTTTCTTTGACAAATAAGTCAGCAACCGTTGACGTTTTCCCAGAATTTTTCGTAGACCCCTTTCCGATAAAAAATCTTTTTTGTGCAATTCTAAATGGGAAGTAAGTCTCTGTATCTTATTGGTGAAACTGAATACTTGAAATTCAACAGAACCCTTATTTTCTTCTTGTGGAATAATAGGAGTGAATGAATTTTTGATCATAAATAACAAAATTTTTCTATCTTTTTTCTTTCTTTTTCATGGATGATTTTTCCGATCAGGAAAAATCAAAAAATCAGAATTATGCCAGTTATTTGAATCTAGTACACACAAAAATTTGGATTGATTCATATACTACTTTTTTATTCTATCCAAATCAAATGAAGGATTTGATTATGTGACAAATCAAATTTTCCGGAGAAATTTTATCACCTTTGGTCCCGAAAGGTAGATATTTGGATTTCTCGATATTTTATTTGAGAAAATAGAACCCCGGATCCAGTAAGAAATCAATTCGCAACGATAGCTCGGAGGGAGCTCATTAATTTGCGAATCCCCCTCTTCTTCCCACTCGGATTCCGAAAATGGGAGTGAATACGATGGGTCCAACTCCTCTGATGGATCGTCGATTGACGGTTTGAAATACTTAACACCCTTGTTTATTTCTTCTAGTAAATTGAGAACACCTATTAAGAGTTTTAGTTTCTTCATGGTATTATATGAACCGCTCAATCTGGTGAAGAAGAGGACTAAAATAAAATGATTTCTTAAAAAAACTCTTCCAACTCTTGATACAAGATAAAGTCCTTGTCAGCGGAATCATAGGACTCATCAGAATCATAGTCCTTATCATCTGATTCCTCCTTTTCTGATTCTGAATCAGAATCAATATCCTTTTCCTCCTTTTCTGATTCTGAATCAGAATCAATATCCTTTTGATCAATATCCTTTTCTGATTCTGAATCAGAATGAACATCCTCTTTTTCATTAAACGAGTCTGATTCCAGTGACTCTTTAAAATCAAAAGGATCTTGACCATTAATAGGTCCGTGGCCGTTAATAGGTCTTTCCCACAAAGACAGGACTTATTTATTTTTTGTTAGCATTAGTGATAAATCTGTAACTGTAAAAGTTGTACAATTCTATGTGATTAAGCATTGTGATATCCTCATATTTCCATTCCAAATAATTTTGAAGCTTAGTAGCTTTTTATCGAAAAAAATACCTTTAGTTGATCATTATTTATCGACGATCCCTATCTATAGATCAATCTAGTGGAATTTCTATTCTGTTTGATAAATCACATGAGATTTTAGTGAACTCCATCTATGTCCATATATGGATTTTCGACATAAAAATAAGACAAATAAGGAAACCTGAAAATTAACTACTAATAATTTTCAAGAATAATCCCCTTTATTTTTATTAAGGGGATTCATTTCACTCTTTTTAGTAACAGTGAGAAAAAAAATTGGATCAATATTATGCTTATGTTGGCCAATAAGAAAATTATTAACAAAAATTTTCTTAATAATTAAGAATATTAAGAATTCAGAAATCTTAGAATTCTTTGTTTGGTTTCAGGACCATGACCAAAACTTTTCTATTCAGTTTTAGGACCTGGAGTTTTTGGTTCAGAAATCTTAGAATTATTTCTTGGGCTTGAAGAACATTTCGTCCCCAAGAACCTTTTCTAGAAAAGAAAAAAAAGACTGAGCTGGTACATTTTTTCCTTTCTGCAATGGTGGTATATTTTGTCCTTTGACCAATCTTCTTATTTTTTCTTTTATTTCACCTTTTAGATATACCAAATACGAATAGTTTGGAATAGTCCTATGTGATGTTTTTCTTATAAGAGATCTCTCTTGATCAGAAATAGATTCAAAGAAATTCTCATCACATTTTTCTAGAATATAATACATAAACGCAATAACGCCATCATAAGGTAATGTGTCAGGTTCATAGGTAGAACGTCTTGCCTCATGAATCTCTTGGTAGAGATGCTGAAGTTCTGAATTATTCAAATCAGTAAATTCCTATAAAAGGCTTTTTATTTTATTTCCAATCGAACTAGGTTTTTTGCTTTATTCGCATCTAGTTCGAGTTCTTGGATAGTTCGCATTCTGCACCTCCGGTCTGAGTTTCTAAAAACTATCATGTTATCGGGATATAATCCCTTAAAATTGAAAATACATACCAGTAAGAATGAATAAGATTTTTCAAATTCTGTAGCATAGCTATGATGAAATCAAAAGTCTGCAACAGAGTTTCCAAAAAAAAAAGGGCTATAACTCAAATATTCGAAAAAAGAAAGAAAAAAATTCAAAGATTGGATACCCCTTTACAATACAAAAAAAAGGTATATTTGTATCTATTTATAAAGAAATTAAGGAAAAAAGTCTTTAAGAATTCTGCGAATTTCTTTATTCCTATATTGGTATAGGAAATAGACTATTTTCGAATTCTATCTAGATTGTGGATACATATGTATCCTTAACATACTGAAACGACTTCCATTATTCGTATCAAACCAATTGATTTGTCATATAAGTCTTAATTTCATATCTCCGAATAGAAAAAGAAGTAAAAATATCTTCATATATCAGACGTTCACTAATTAGTACTGCATCTTCAGAATTATAACCCTCCCATGGCATATAAGCTACTAATATGTTTTTTCCTAAAGCGAGTTCCCCATCAACTGTAGCGGCACCGTCCGCCAAAATTTGACCTTTTTTAACGCATTTACCTCCCTGAACCCGGGGTTTTTGATGGATCAAAGTTTTTTTGTTGGAATCTTGATACTTAACTAAAGGAATACTTTCAGTATTCCCATTCCTTGAAAAAAGGATCTTTTGACTATCAGTATAAAGGACCTTTCCCTGATGCTCAGCTATAAGTGAAAACCCCGAATCTACAGCCGTTTGGCCTTCTAGTTTCAACGAAAAAATGCATATCTTTGATTTACTTGAATAAGGAAAGGGGAAAATCCATGATTTCTTGTCTTCATTCCTTTTTCTTCTATTTGATACATAGATTGGAAGGCTTTTTTGATAGAGTAAGACAGAATGGATTCAAAAAAAAAAGATGTTTGACATATATATTCGAGAGAGTCATATATTGATTATATGCAAATATCATCTTGCATATATATTCTAGTATAATAGAAAAATATTGATGATATGAGAATACTATCTTCCATATATGAAATGAGACATGGAAGGGGGACACTACGACGAAGTTCCGGGAGTTACGAAGGAAGCTTGGGACTTATATTGTTTATGGGTTGAGAACAAAAGTTGAACTCTAAGAGGTAGAATCTGCCGTTGTTCCTCAGTAGCTCAGTGGTAGAGCGGTCGGCTGTTAACTGATTGGTCGTAGGTTCGAATCCTACTTGGGGAGATTGGATTAGTTCTTAATGAAAGAATAAAGAATTTCATTAAATAAAGGCTTTGCCTTAGCAAGAGGTAACTCTTTCCCCATCTTTGTTTCTATTGCAAAAAAGCTTCTTTTATCAAATTCTGTTCTAGAATAATGGATATTATTAATAAGGAAGAAGGCTTTTTAGCTATTAACTAGATAATTTCAAAAAAATCTTTTGAAATGTAATAAGTAGTATAAATGAAAATGTAATAAGTAGTATAAATGAAATAATCAAATGATATCTGAATCAAAACCTAAGTCTAGCGTAAGCTATACGAAATCATAGTCGAAAAAAAGAGACTGAAATAAGTAAGTTATGAGGGTTTAGAATAAAACTAGATAGTTAGAAAGAAATTGTATTCCTTCATTTTGATTCTATTTTTTATTACTTATACTTAACTTAAAAAAATACATATGTAATTAACTAGATAAAGAATTTCAAAAAAATCTTTTGAAATGTAATAACTTGTTAAGAATTCTTATTGATTTTTTTTTCTTTTTCGATTCAAAAACCGAAAATAGGAAAGTTAAACCAATAAAAAGATATAA